TCATATTCGAAGCGCTTCCAGAAGGCATTGCTTCCTTCACCAATCATAACCCCGGTAAGATGGGCTTCTGCAGATCTAATTTATTACATACCAAAGAAACCACGGTTGATCTGTGATTATCTCGTGGGGAACCAAGATTCTGATAGTTTAGACCAATGGTATCGCCTAAAATAGGTAATCTGCTTGGAAAATGCAGGAGGAGGTGGAGGCCCTTTATTGGAGCCTGGCCCTGCAGCTCAACCTGGGAAGTGCGATAATCAAGGTAGAAACCTCGCTGTTAACTGGATGCCCTAGCCCAGCGACCAAAGACTTGCATGCGGAGCTCAAGAAAACAAGAAAAAAAGGTGAATAGAAAAGAGACAGGCGCAAAATACGCATCAGTAATGAGGGATGGGACGGCAGTTATTGAACACAACCCCAAATCAACTTGACTGAGAGAGTCCCTTACAACTTCTCGGTGTAGGGCCATAATTCTTTGGGCTATATTTAGCCCTTTCCGGCCCCGGTCGGGGTAGGTAGTCAGTATTGAGACATGTAATTGCGTTCGGATCGGGCTACATGCTGACCAAATTTGGTGAAGATCATTTGTTAGCTACGATAAGCCACTATAGGATCGTAGAAAGTTTGTTCCCAGTGATTCAAGGAGTGAAAGGGCTCAGCAACACCGACGCGAGCATTCGGTTAAACCATTTCAAGCGCTCCCATATAGAACCGGAGTAATGGCAGTTGACTATCTGTCTATAAAATTAGGGCTCAAGGCACCCGCCCAACTGATCTTTAGGATGGTTACATAAATTACCCCAATTCGGTATATAGAAAGGTATCCCGCAAGGTAGACCAAATCAAACTTTCAATCAAAACTATAGATAGATAGGCGGTGGCATATAGTCAAGATATATGCCCCCTATGCGGGTCCTAAGAAATCCTGGCTTCATGGGAATAAAGAAAGCATTTCGCATGCCCATATGCAGAACCATCGCATCTTAGGGCTAGTTCAGTGTAGTATAGTTCTAAAATAGTGGTTCATTCGCCCCAGATTCCACCCTACTATGGCATAGTAAAACTATCCATAGTCCGTTATGAAGATAGTTGGTGATAGGCCTCCTAGTGGGTACGCCCCATTTTTTATTTGACGGATAGTAAAATAGAAAATAGACTCTCTATTTATATCTATATAGATATATGAATTCTTTGAGGGTTGCATTGATTCAAATTTTTGTAGTCGGGTCAGGAGAAATTCAAACCAGATAATGATTCGATTGACCGATAAATGGAAACATTGTGGCAAATTAAAAATTTAAATAACTTTTTACAAACCTTTTGTTCACGTGCATCATTGAATTAGGTCGACCTCCATATTGGTATATATGTCTTGGACGCATTTCGATTGCAGAGGTACATCACTTCAAATTTGCATATTGTCGGTTCCATTAATGCCACATGATCTTCTACACATGAAATCTATGAACTATATAAGATAAGAAAATTAAAAAAGGGTATTAAATGCACATAGACTCTCGAATTTTACTTAACCCTGTCGTGTTACCTTAGAGGTTCTATTTTACCTGATGGGGGGAACGAAGAAAAGGCTAAAGCCCTTTATATAGGGCTAAACGCGCCTCCCCTGTAACTAATAATTAAGGTAAAGGGCCTTTACCGAGCCTCCAATCTTCGACCCACTCAAGCTCAAGCCAAACAATCGACCCTAACAAGAGGAAGGGCCTTGGGAGTCCTTATGCGGATGGTAAGGGAGTTTTTTTTTTATTGTCAGTCTAGCGTTAGGGTAATCCGTTACGGAAACAGGGGTAGTATTATAAAGGGCTAATCAGATGTTTTTCCTCATTTTTTGCATGAGTTTGTTGACGTAAGTTACTAGGGAGAGGGTAAATCGTTTCCTTCTTTCGCTATTAGTTGATCTAAAGGCTTTTATGATTATTGATTGCACTAGACTAGAAAGGACAACAAACACACAACTTCCACCCCGTTGGCTGGCTTGTATATGTGAAAAATTAACAAGAAAAAAACCGGATTTCACAAAGAATTCAAATCAGAAATTTTTCTGCACGACTAGAACAGAGCGGATTTTTATTCTTCTTCATTCCAGCACTACCGTTTTTATACATAAGAGTACATCCAATAGGAAGCTTACACATGGACAACTTTCAGCCACACAACATTACAAAGTTAACTAACAACATATTAAGATTAAGTTAACAAAAGACATAGAACTTAATTAAACATAATAATGAACAGTGCTGGAAACTGAGCTAAGCACTTGTTAATTTCTTACGGTCCCCCCTCACGGAGGATGGCAACCTCCACAAGGAGCCCCTCCCGTTCTTGGAGCAGCGCCCTCTTCTTGTTTTCGAGAGCGCGTATTTCGTTCTGGAGAAAAAGCATACGATCTCGTATGATAATTGGATCGATAGCAGGCAGATGTTCCCAAAACGCACCCAGTGTTTGCTCCCGTTGGAGCTTCTGGTTTTCCACCCGACGTATTTGTTGCTCAATTATCGCAAGTCTGCTAGCGATATCCATGGCTACTCAAAGCTCTTTCTTTCTGACTTCTACGTCTCTCTTTGAAAATATAGACTGAAAGAAGCTTCTATTTATAGGCGTTGGAGGCCCTTAACTCTTTCTTATTATTAGTAATTCTTATATTATAATAGGTAGATTGTTGTCTTGGTTCCGTAACATGGATCATTTCATAATGGCTTTTTCATGAATATTGAACTCCATCCACTAGATTTTAGTGCGCTGAATAATTCTCCCCGTACGGATTGGAGTACGAAAGGCCCACCCCAAAAAGCGAAAAAAATAAAATAGTCCTTTCTTTTTCGCGGGTATCGCCACGCGGCTTAATCCCGATCACTCCCTCAGGAATAGGAGGCAATAATAGAACGCACATCAGAGAAGAGAGTACTCCCCTTTCTCTAATAATATAATAAGGCAAGCCCTTTGCGGCCTTTCTTAAGAGATAGAGCAATCGTCACTCGACAGCTCGAAAGCGGATCAGTACAAAACCATGTGATCTGTACTCGTTTACGTACCCCACTGGCTTCGTCGTACCCTGCCTACTCCTCTTTCACTGGCTTCTACTTGTCTTTTACTGGCTTATTTGTACCCAGCTACATGATGGAACTCCCCTCGGCCAATCCTCACTCGACAGCAGCTCCGTCCTAGCTTAGGCGATCGAAGTGAGGCCGAACCCCTATCTCTTGATTGATCTGATCAGACGCTTGCTTTTTCCCCGGAAACACGGAAAAGCCCCTTTCCAGCTCACTCTGTCAGTCCACTAACACCGGTATACAGTAAGTCAGTACAGCAAGGGCACTCGAACGAAATAGACAACTACTATAGTAGCCCCCCTATTTGAATCATCTTCCCTTTAGTGTTCTCTAGTGGAAATTCTTCTCTAAAAGTTAGAAGCTAGGGAAGCGGTAAGTGTACCGTTAGGTGCTTATCCCCTTCTTTAGCTTATGAATTTAGTTTAGTGAAGAGGTTTATAAAAGTGACAAGCTTGGTGGAAAGCTCTTAGGAGGGAAAGCTCCTTCCTTTACCCGTTCTAAAAGAAGCTCAGTTAAGCAGTCAGACCTTTGGTCTCCTGTTCTCTAGCTTAGTCAGTTAGTGGATTCCGCGCATTTAGGAAGGGAGAAGTGAGTCAGTTGGAGGTTCCTTACATGGAAGGGTTCGCCTCGTAGATTCCTTCCTCTCGTTTAAACTTATGTATGAGACAAGTCACAGCCTTCTATACTATAAAAAAGATGGTTGTTGTATTGTGAGGGCAAGCTAAGTATGCCCAAGTAGTCTTGGTATTGGTTGGTTTGAGGTGTAAAAAAAGTTTTATACTAACAAGCAAGCTTCGGCGACCGCTCGATCTAGCGCGTTAGCCCCGCTACTATAGTATAGGGGAAGGCCTTTTCTTCGCATAGGCAAAGCCTCACTATCTCTCAAACTTGAATTTGATCCATAAAAAAAACTTAAAAAGTGATTAAATGGAAAGGGGGAGCGGTTTCAGTCCCACTTCCAGGTGGGAATCCAAATGCATGGACAGGAGCAACCAAGGTGGGAAAGCCAGTGGTTGTCCTATAATCTAATCAGTGTACGAAAGGGCCCGTCCCATATAAAGTAAACTGTTAACCAGCACCCCTTTTTTCTCTTCTAATAATAAGGTAAGCTCCATAACCGGTGAACACACTAATACTCCACTTGTTCCTTTTAGGGGGATTCCAATGAGATAGAGTTGACCACTTACCCTGTTACCAAGCTTACTTTGCTGCTAATCTGCTAGCCATCTACCAGTATTTCCTCTTCTGCTTTTGTTTTTGGGGTTTTCCTGTAATGTGTACTTATGTCTTTGAAGATACAGAGAAGGCTAGTTTAGGAGTATAGGCTAATGATTCCATTTTTGATAAGCATGTGATTCGCATCTTGCTTTCAAAACAAAACATTTGCTACTGTAGCCGTAAATTTGGTTGGATAGCCGATGACCTGTGATAAGACTTGAATATGCAGCAAATGTAATTTTTAATGTATTGAAAGAAAAAAAAGAAACAAAAAACAAAGTTTAGCCACAGTGGGATGACTAGGCAGGAAGCTAGAGATGCAGCTCGCCTGCACATTGGCGATACGTGTTTGCTGGATTATGAAATCGAACAACGTAATTGTTGGAGGTTACATTGTCCGTCGTGGTGTGATGTGAACTCATTAACTAGGGTTTTAAAATACTCAATCAAGGAGCCTGGGAATGGTGTTCAGGTTGATGAGCCGGAACCTGAGATAGTTTCCAATGAACCACTACCCATACCAGAAAGATTGAGTGAGATAAGCGCACTAGCATCCGGTCGCACCAAGTGTTCGACTACGGAGCGGAGCAAGCCCCTACCCGTCTACTCAGAGAACCTGGGCCCGAGCCTAGTAACGAGGATTATTGACTGAACTAGTAGTCTGATAGGAAGCTGTTCACACTCAATCTCTCGCTCAGTCTAGTCGAATGAATGAGAACGGAACTCCCTCTCATGATCTTGAAGTTTAGAGTAGACAGACAGTCTTTCTGTGCCCAGCTCAGTAGAGCTTTTGTGGGGAGGAGCCCCTTTCTTTCAGAACCTCGCTACTTCAATCACACTTGAGTTCGTTCCGTAAAGCAGACAGTCGAGAAGATAGCCACTGAACATTTACCCTGAATTAAAAACAGTAACTTGAGAATCTTGTTAACTGCTTCTAGCTCAACTCATAGGGGAAACAACCGTAACTATACTTACGATTTTTAGATCAACCTTGTAACATTAAGAGAAAACAGAAAGCTGCTTTAACTTTAACAACAAGCACTAGCAGCAGATCAATCAATCTTTCGTTCCTTCCCTCTTGTGTGTGAGCTTGACCGGTGCTCTTCACCATGTGTCTTGAAGTCAGGGACTCCCTGTTGTTTACCTACTTGCATTCATTTCTCTTAATGAGCAGATTGGACAACTTAGCTGTTATTAGTGCTAGCATCTGTTCTTACAGGAAGAGAAATCTTGGTTGAGCAGGTAAAGGAACGAAGCGAGGAGAAAAAACACTTTACATTACAGGGGGGAGGAATGATAAAGTAAAGTTATTCCGGTCCGAAGTCTTATTTTGATCAAGTTCTTAGGTTAGATCAAGTGAGGATACCGAAAGGGATTCACTCTTACCACGGATAGAGGAACGAAAGCAAGAGAGAATCCGTTTCCGTCTTCTCTCTTCACTGCCCGGAGCGGAAGCGAGATCGAGATCGCTTAAAAACAGCTAGTTTGTTTCCTTCGTTACTGTATCTCTGGTCGGAACTCTTCTATCGTAGCTATCCTTATTAGACTCCTATTACTTCTCTTTTTCTTTATCCTTAAGGCTTCTTAAAAGACCCTTCTAGATTCTTTATAGCTCTTTATATAGTAGAGAACTCACTATTGATGCTCTTTACCCTCGGGCGAGGGCGGTTGCCTTCTCTACAGCTCCTCCCCCCGGGGTCTGGGGAAAGGAACCTTCAAAACAGCCATAGGGAGGCCATTGAAGAGCTCAATTCCCAGCCTTAGAACAGGTCCTTGAGTTTGAGTCCCGGCCAGTCAGAACAGGAATAGCCATCCCTCGAGACTGAAAGGATCGAGTCTGCCTTTCCAGTCCTTCCTTTATAGATTGAACTACCGTAACTCCACTCAACCAACAAAGTAAATTCCATACTCAAAGTTGAGTTACCGTACAAACTCAATATCTATAAAAACTAAAGGGGAAGAATTTTTACTGAAGCCGAACGGTATCCTAAAGGAATGGTAGCACCACAATCCACCCAGACGCGGTCATCATAAATGGTTCGTGCGACGGCGGCGGAGGCGGGTTCGGGATAATCCATTCAATCTTCTTCTTTTCTTTCTCTTTTTCTGAATTTTCCTCTTCCCATGGAACTCCCTCTTGAAACATTTCCAGAGACTCGAGTCTTATTTCCTCTTCTTCCGGCAGCATTTCTCCTTTGAGCGGCATTTCCTCTTCTTCTTTCGTTTCGGCGGAACTTCCTCTCTAGGTTCTTTCTTGCAGCCTTATCCCTTTTTTGAATTCTTCTTCCGGATCGCCTTTTGAAAAGCCGGAACGTAGGGGTCATGATGATCCAGTGGGAGGGATCTTCCTCACAAAGCCAGAGAGTATTAATAGCTTTAATTGTAGTGATGGTAGGGGGCTGTTGGAAATCGGACACTTCCTCGGCCCAGCATGTTGAGACCAGAGCGTGACTAGGGAGCGGGTTCTAAAAAACTCCCATTTTATCGTTGGGGTTCTTAGGAGCTTCCTGTTCATCCACCACGTCGATTTTTCCTTCTTCTATGAAATCTTGGATTTTTTACTTAAAAGTCTAGCTTGCATCCGTCGCATGACCCGGTCCCCCCTCATTGGGACCTAAAAGAATTCTGCCAATTCCTTCCACCCCCACCCCCCAGATACATACATACTTTTCTTCCTTTCTCCCATAAAGCCTCCTTTCCTGAATCTGAGCTTTTATCTTTCTTATTTATTCTTACTACTATCACTTTATAAACCGGGCCGGCGGATCAAAACCGTAACGTATCCGGGTCGTACACCTGGAACAAAAGGGTTCGTCGTACAATCTCGGCGATTACTAAAATCAAGGAATATATCCCTCTCCCTTAGTGTCTTTCCACTTCCGTCGTTCAGGAACAAACACTTCGCCTAATTCTTTTGAATCCCGGCCCGGTTTTCCCCGCTAACCAATTACGTTACGACCACTGAACAAACTTGGTTGACGAACATGGTTTATGCGCCGCTAATGTAGCGGCTTGTCGAGCATTTGACAAACTCACACCATCCATTTCAAATGGGATTTGTCCCGTGGACACACGAGCGATCCAACCCGTAGGATTTCCTTTTCCCCTTCCCATTCTTACTTCTGTAGGTTTCCCGGTAATAGGGAGATCTGCGAGAACTCTTACCCATATCTTACTATTTCTTCGGCTCATAGCACGATGGAATTGTCCGATTGTAGCCCGACGCGCTGCTTCAATGGCTCGATATGAAAGACGACCAGCTCTACAACTTTTAGTGCCATATCTCCCAAAACCAAGTTGTGTACCGTCCGGTTTGCAACCCTTACTACATCTGCCTTTACGATATTTACTATATTTCGTCCGTTTCGGATATAGCACGTCCCTTTTTTTTTATATGAAATCCACACTTTGACACCTAAGATTCCGTAACGAGTAGATACTTTCGCAGGAGCATAATCTATTTTCTGGTTAAATACATTACGAGATGTTTTCCCATACTTTCCGCATTCAGTTCTAGCTATTTCTGCGCCCCTCCACTTACTCGTAACAGGCTTTCCTCGCTAAACAAGAAGAAGCTGCTAAGGTTGCCCAATTCGTTCTATCATGGGACAGGCAGGGTTTCGCACTAAGCAAGTAAACTACCTTTATCTAACTGAGTTATCTGCCGTGTGAGACATAGAAGGATTATCTCATTAACTCATTCAATCTGGAAGAAGTTTAGACATAACGATCAGGCTATTTCAGTAGTTTTAACCCTACCCTAAGAGCTTGTCTGTCCCTATGTTATTTCCTCTAAAGTGGAGTCATGTCTATAGACGATAGGATCTTACGCTCATGGGAGACCGGCTCTATGCAAGCTGCAGCTCTGAACGCATATAGCTCTACTGGGCGTGAGTTTCTCGTTCCATGCGGGATAGCTTGCTCTAGTTGACACCCCGAACTATCACATCTTCCGTCTCGTTACCCTCTCCTTTCAGTCGAGCGACTTCGTTACCCTCTACTCTGAGATACGAGCTTGACAACCACATAGTAATATCCTTTCAAGCACTCCTACAGGGATAGGATTTTCCTTCTTTTTTCGACAACCAGTATAGAAAGTATCTCGCCCCTCTGTAATTCTTATCCGTCCCCAGACGCTGAATGAGTTTAGGAGTGAATGAGCTAATCCCGATCCTTCTCTCATAGGGTGAGAACAAGCTCGACCACTCTTAAGCTAGCCCGAAGCTTGATCCCGCGGCCCCGATGCTACACATCAGTTCCTTGGCTCTGCTCGCGAATCCATTGCAATTGGGGAATCCCGTTCGAAATCAATCCCTTTTTTTCTCTGTCTGTGCGCTTAGCATCGCTTTAGCCGCATTGCTATTGCTATCTGGGAATCGCGAATCATTCCTTAGTGCAAGCACTAAGTAAGCAATTTTACTACGTCTCCCTATGGTCGAGCAATTAAACTACCTCTTACTCTGCCTCAACAGGATCTGGGCTCCGCTTGTCTTGGTCCTTAAGTGGAATTTAGGTACACAATATCCCTGGATTCTTCTTGCAGTTCAAGCGCAGCAAAAAGTAATAAAGAGCTTCTGCGCGATTTGCCGCCTTTTTTTCGAGGGATTCTCCGCCTTTTACTTTTCGCCGACATTTTTTGATTCTCCTAAAAAGAAAAAGTCAAAGCAGCAGACCTGTAGTCCCATTATCCACCTTTAGAGACATTTTTAAAGAAGGCTCCGTTTAACACATCTTGGCCAAGCAGGAAGAGCGGGAAATAAGTGCTTTGTCGGTTGAAGGTGCTCTCTTCTCTAGGATAGAGGCTCACTCTGAATCCATAGTATCCTCTGCATCTTATGCATCTTCTGTCTCGTCTCTTGGTTTCAGGGAGCCTGTGAGCAAGAGTTCTCCCCCGAAAGCGGCTTTCTATTCTAGGAGGGAAGTGGGCTTCATTCAATGGAATGCCTTGTTGGTTTAGCGAAAAAGGTAGTTTACTTGCTTAGTGCTTGCGCTAAGGGCTTATACCCAAAAAGTATGACACGCACTAGATGTAATGGGACGGACGGGATGAAGCCAATAAAGAAAAGACTATAAAAGAAGATAACTTAAATAAAAAAGAATGTGATTCGGGCATAGGTTGCCATGTGACTTTTTGATACTAAAAAGTTCTGTTCCCTTAGATGGGACTCTATTTAACATAACTAAGAGGGTCCGCCGTTGTTAACCGGGAAAAGAGTGGGACTTGAAAAGAGGATGGGAGACGGGGGAACTCAAATAAGTAATAGAAGAGAGGAGAGGGCCCTCTAAAAGCCGTACTGGTGCTGTTGTTTCTATACGAAAATTGTGTGAATTTAGTTAGCGGCGGCTATCCTGCCATTATACTTTAACTGAACTGTAATTCCGCCTCCTTTATAGCAGCATTCCTTTCCAAAAAAAGGGTAAGAGAAGAAAGTTAGTGCTCATGGACCTCCTTTTTTTGTTGTTCGAAATCAATGAATTCCTTTCCTACGCAATTATAGTTGGAAATGCTTTAAACGCGTATTGATACTTCTTAAGTTGAGGAGGTTTTCGGTGTCGCCTTTACCCTTGGGCTTTTTCTTCTTATGTAGTTGAAGATACAACTTGTACTTTTGAATGTACGAATTCTGTAGAAAAGCTAGTACCTCGTTAGCATTGCAACAACACTTTGAGAGAGCGAGATACTGGAATACTCGGGGAAGGAGCGCTCTCTCAAAGTGTTTTACGCGTTTGCCTTGTATCTTCCTTATGTCGTTGTCGATTGATTGAAACAATTTGTTTTTTAACCTATTAATGGCTGCCCTTAACTCCAAGTTTCTGTCCGGACGAATTTATATTAGGACTCCGAGAACTAAGGTAGAGCATGGCTTGCTTATTCCTCGAACGAGCTCAAAACTAGTTGCTTCCAGTTTGAGCTCAGTCAAGACCTCATTAAAGAATTGCTTGAACCCTTGGCTTACCGTTTCTGAGTTGGCTCCTTCCTTAATAGCAAAAAGTATATCGTCAGCGTAGCGCACATACCTAATTCTCGCTTCTTTACTCATAAAGTCTTGCACCTTCACATCAAGTTGGTGAAGAAAGCTGTTCATTAAGACGGGATACAACGGGCTGCCCTTTTATACAGGAGCCATAAGTCTTACCTTCTTTATCTCTTATTTCCGTTTTTTAGAAAGCTGAAAAATTTAGTTACAAAAGCCCTCACTGCTCTCACCCATATCTAAACCAATTCTTCTATTTAGAAGAGTGTGATCAATGTTATCAAAACAACCAACAATGTCTGCTTTGAAAAATCGATCTACTGTCCCCCAACTATCAACATGCGCGAAGAAGGTAATGGGTCCTCTCCCCTTCCTAAAGCCATGAGAGTGGGTCAGAAGGACGTCCTCATAGACTATATTGAGGAGTAAGGAAAGGGCTTCCATGACAATGAGGTCCTTCTTGCATGGTGTTATAGGGCCTGGCTTGTTAGGCTTTGGAATCCACGACCTGTGCATCTCCGAGAACTGAAAGCGAAGAAAGCTTAACGCAAGCGACATAGGTAATCCAGCAGCAATCGAGAGCCGAAGGTCTGATTCCACCTAGTGGCCAATTCAACCAACAGAGAAAGCAACCCTAGCCCTTAGCGCAAGCACTAAGTAAGTAAACTACCTTCGTGAACGTCACAACCGATGACCTATAGCCTTTTTTATCTAAATATGGTAATTGAAAGACTACAGAACAAAGTATGAACGTCCAGGAAGTTGCAAAGGGATTTCCGAACAACCCTGCAATCATACAGGACGTCAGGATAACTGGTAAGGAATCGGTAGCAGCCTTGAGATCAAAAGAAAATCATTTTTTCTTTCCTATAAGGTACTCCAACGGTTGGGTCTGGTTATAGGTACCATCCATTTTTAACCTTGCCAAAACCGTCATGGCCCAATCATGTATAGGCCGTACCGAGGCCTGATACAAGGGTGAGTCAATAGGGAATAACCTTTTCTTCCCTGCTCCCTCGACCTTCATTAACATCCTACCAAGCCGCGGCTGCCATCGCATTGTATCTAACCACACTGTGGCAAATCGATACAAGTAGCTAAACTGCTTGCTATACCATACAAAGGTATCTCCGACCGAACGGTTAGGCAAGACTACGGCGCCCGGGTAAACATCCCGTTTACCAAACAAGACGTCGAGAGTTTCACTTAACCATTCCCCTCCTGCAGCCAAAGTGTTAGCGGCTGTAGCATCCACCGGTAATGCGTGGAAGAGGGTAAGCTTTCTATGTGGATAGGACGTATCAACACCTTTTGCATCTTTTAAAGGAAATATATAAGAATGAATAATATTGTGTTGGGTCCTGAGGACCAGGATGGCCGAAGATCAAAACCTAAATGTGCCCGGGGTTGATCATCGATGCCAGGGACGATGAAAGAATTTGAGCGCTGATGTAGCTAACAGCCACCTTCATAGTCGATTCATTAGGGTCGTCACCTTCTACCCAACTAGTGGAAGTATCCACCGTTTTCTTTGTCTGTTAAGCCTCACTGCTATGGGACTTCCTAAAGAAAACTGCAATCGTAGTTTTTCAACCACTCACAAGACCACCGAGATCTTTAAAATTTCCTTTTGGCATAGTACACTGGTGTGACCATTTAGCTCATCTTGATAGCCGGGGCTAACCCTCTCGGAGCATGTATCAGAAAGAATTCTAGAAAGTGATAGCGGGGAAAGGTGCATTTTTGGCTATTCCAATCAGTATGGAAGTGGGCTCAAATCAAAAGGATGATTTGACTGCTATTGCTATTTATGTGCTAAAGGCTTAAAGCTCTGTTCCAAAAGAGATATTTTACTGCCATGACATAGGCTTTCTACCAAAAATCAAACGAAATTAAAGATTGAATCGAGAAGGAAATGAACCTAATTCATATAGCTACTTGGTATGACTAGAGAGACCACTCCGACCCCCATAGCTCCCCGGGCTTACCTAGACTCTCACTACTTTAATTCTATCTGATGAGAGCACATTTAAGGGGCACCGCTTTGGCAGAGCATAGCCTTTGGGGCAGGTTTTTTCCTCCGGATCAATATGAGCACGATCAGGCCATGGAAGACTCGGATCAAAGCAGACCTCCAGATTCGGCGCAGTTAAGTCGACAGCCTCAGATAGGGTCAGCTCATCAGAGATTGTTCGGAGACACTTCTTTCTACAGGGGAAAGATTTTTTGCCACGGCTTCGGAATCTGCATCGCCAGTTAACATCATCGGTTTCAGCTTCAACTTCGGCAGTCGGCATTCCCCTCGAAGACTTAGACTACGTCAGAACGATTAGACCTTGGCAGAACAAAAATTCGAAGCGTCCCAATAGGATGCATAGCGGCAGGAGGAGTTGGGTTGGTTGACATGGGGCTAGATGATATAGCCAGTGTTCCGTGAGGGACCAAAAGGTATCAGATATGTAACATCCAAAGGGTATGATTTAGTAACTGTTCTGTGCGTTCTCAAGGGGAGATCGTGAATTTCATAAGAGAAGAAAGAATTGGCTGCTTTCACTCCTAAATGCAGCCGTGATCTTTCCCTGTAACTCGAGAAATCATAAGAGAGATGGGATCTCCTGTCGGGGTGAATCTCTCCTCCCAATGTAATGTCCTAACTAGGAAAAAGAGGCTGTCTCAGATCATGGGAGAGTCATCCGTCTAAGGAGAAGAGGCGCCGAGATATTAAACAAAGGTCTTGTCACGAGCTGGACTCGAACCAGCACCCCTGGGATCAAAAGACATACCCAGCGAACTACCTTGCTTGCATTCTGATCGTGACTTTGTTCACCCGGTTCGTCATGCACAAGAAAAGCAAAACTAACATGACTACATCCGGTCGCGTTTCCGCCAAAACACTATAATCCCCACCCTCCTTACTAAATTAAATGACTGTTTAGTCATCCTCGCTAGCTTTTTTAACAATCTCTGCTATACGTTTCATCATTTCCTCTTTTGGAACATTAATTTCTTGTTCATCGACATACGGTGATCTTTCGTTTTTTCCATTCTTAATAAAAAAATTCATAATAGATTGCCATACATTGAGAAAAAAATTAATCATTATCCTTTCCTTCATTCTTTTACTGCTTTGCTCCCCCAAAAAAAATGAAGAGAGACTTGTCGTAAATCGCCGGTTGGTTGGTCCGGAAAGTCATGGAAATAAGGCTTTATCATTCAGCGCAGTTTCAGCCTATTATATAGATAAAGGACAAAGTTCACCTTACAGCTACTGTGTTGACTGTAACTACACTACGATAATTTTCATTGAGCTTCCACAATCGATTCTAGCACAATAACCGATTAGGCGAAAAGAACCCCTTCTGATTCACTTGCAGCAAAGAGGGCATTCTCGGCATCAATGCTCCTGGCAATGGCAAGATCCGATATGTCAGTTGGATTCGTGAAAAGAGTCCTCCCTTCGGTCACCTCACTGCACACTTTCTATCTCTCTGTCTCCATTATCGGCTGATTCTAAAGACTGAAATAAAAGATAAACTTGTAACAATACGTTATTACATTCGATCTATCCTGGCAACGAGCTTCATGTTGGTAGAGACTTTTTTTTCTTAGCGCCCTATTTCATGTTTTCCTGATCGCGGTTTCCTGAAAAAAAGTGAACTTACATAATCAATGGAAGAGCATATTTGGTGAAAGAAAGAGCGGTTCGGTCAGAAGAATCTACCGCGCACTTCAATCCAATGACCAAGCATTTTTCAAGACGAATCTCTTTCTCTTTCTATACTAAATAAAGCACATACATATAGAGAGGTGCAAAGGACAGATGTGCCACTTAGATAATAATTACCAGGATCTGCCAGCGGTATTTGATTGAAATAGTAGGGTACGAATGACTTTATTTAATTATAACCCTTTTTATAATAACGTTCTAGTTACTTCTAACTTAATCCAATGCCTCTCCGACTCCTGACTCCGCTTAGTCATTAATAAGCCGATGAGCCGTACCGGTGAAGCAAGCCTACCGATGAAAGAGAGATAGTGATGTTGATGAAAGAAATGATTGGTTTCACTTTCACGACATGGAGTTGAACCATGATCGACCGTGATCGTGAGAATTGCCTAGAGCTTCTTGGCCCACGTGTCCCGAACGAACTAAATCGCCCAGTATATGTGGCACAGAGGCTACTCCACTAGATATCAGATATATGATATATATATATAATTACACCCGGCCTATGATTCACACTCTAGCGAAAGAAAAATCAACAACATCAGTAACATCAGGAAAATCAGCACCGACCCCTGACCTCAGACTCCCCCTCCCCTCAAGAGTCAAGAGTAGGGTCTGCTAATCCAATTAAAGAAATACGACCGAGACAGTATGAAATCGGAGCGACTAGAAGGAGGCCAAGCATTCTTAGCGTAGGAAGGAAGGAGGCAATTATACTTGCTTACCATGCCGGCCAATAGGCGAAAGAGACAGCTTAAAACCATGACTTGGGGGTTCCAACCTCATACCGAGAAAACAACAAAGGGCGATCAGAATCAATCGGTGCATCTTTCGCTTCACGTCAGGAATATATTTCGGACATCAACATCCTGCTGCTCATCAGAGGGAATTGTGCCACTTTTAGGTTAGGGAAAAGTCTATTTATAACAATAGAGAATTTTCTCAATCCAAAGTAACGTCCATCTCACTTCTTTTTCGCCAGGTTTCGTCGGGGATAGAGAAGGTAATCTTTTGATTAGGACACCTCCTAGGTGAAGTACCACACGAGTCATTTTCCTTGGACAGCATTACACATTCATTAAATACAGTCCCCTGCCCTTCTCTTCTTTTTTTGTCTAGCTTCAGGCTCGAAGGCTAAAGATAATTCAGACCTTCCATGATAACCCGATTATCATATTAAATATTAGCGGGACTAGTGACTTTGCACTTTCTTCGTTACATTCAATCCGGTATGCTCTGGTCTTTTTGTTTTTGGAAGGCTCATGTAGTCTCTTTCCTTTTCACACACTTTTCATCCTCACAAACACACTACGATAGAAGCAATGTATTTCACCACTTCATGACAGAAACCAAAACAGAATAACCATCTCCTTCTCTCTCTTTTCATTCTCCTTTCCAAGAACACCCCAAAAAAGCCCTAGCTTTCTTGATCACATCACACAAACAATGGCGAAACCCACTTGTCTTTGCTCTCAATCCCTCGTGTTCTTGATGATCTTCACTCCCATTTCCTTGGCCAGAGCACAGTCTCAACAAAGTAATCATTCGATAACCTTCTTATTCTTTCTCTTCTTCTTATGTAGATTTTGTATTTCTTGAAACCCTTTAACTGCTTTTGTTTTGATTCATTTTTCTTTATTACCGGCACGGAGATCCAGCTCGGATATTTTTCTTCCTATATAAAGTCCACGTCGAACCATTTGTCGACCTCAACGCAGACCTGATCTTCAAGTTCTTGGCACATTTTCCTAGGTGGCTCTTTGTATGTCTCTTGGTCTGAGGACAACCCTAGCCTGTGTACTGCAATCTTAGGGTCCAATTCCCGGCATCTGCTTGTAGTTCCAGGCAATAAAAAAGATTTTCCGTATCAATAGTGCAATGTACTGTTCTATTTTCTCATAAGTGAGTTCCTTGCTGAGGTATGTGAGCTCTTGATTTTCTTCAATGTCCAGTTCTTCTAGCTCGAAAATCGTGGACTTGGTTTGGTAGTACCGTCATCCAACTTTTCTGGTGTAGGCATAACTTCAATGTAGTCTTATGGGATTTCATCGTCCTTCGTGCCTGAAGTAGAGGCTTCATTCGAATTGTCGAGCACATTTGTCATATATATTATGGTCAGAATCTCTATTCCAGCTTCTAGGTCGATCTCTCTCTTTTTGCCTGGATAGCCTAACTTTTTGGTGTTGAGCTTTCCATTCTTGTCAGGTATCCTGTTTTTCAGGTTATAACATAATATCTAATCTTTATTCCTCAGACTCTTGGGAACCCTTGAAAGCCCAAAATCCTTGTCCGTGTCCGGTTCACTTAGTTGTCCGAGGCGGGTCTACGCTACTAACATTAGGGGTAGAGGCCCATGCCAGTAGCACCGCACCAGTGCTTGCTTGCTATGAGGTAACTCGCCCCAGCCTTTTCTTATTAGTTGCAGACCTCTCATCCTTCGGGGAGCGGAAGATAACGAAAGGGAGACAAAGTCCTAACTAAATCATAACACAAGAACCTCCGTCTACATCATAACACAAGCTACCCATTCAGTCGAGTCGATCCGATTCGTTCCTATCTATAGATAACGCAAGAGATAACTTATGACTTCGCGGATGGAGAGGGATTCGAACCCCCGGTATTCCTATCAATACTTCGGTTTTCAAGACCGACTCTTTCAACCGCTCAGACATCCATCCTCTTCGCGCTTCGCTCGCCCTATCTATCCGCGCGCTGGCAGGTAGGGGCTTATCTATGTGATTCGCTACGCTTGCTTGCGCATATCGACGGACTCTATTGCCTGCCGGTTAGCGAAACTTTTCCGGTAGTACGAATCGCTACGCTTCGCTTGTTTCTATATGATAATATGCACCTTGGTTGCTGCGCTCCCCGCGGGTAATATAAAGAGAGTGAAGAACGAATGATCCTCCAAACAAAAAAGTGATTGAGTCCGACTCAAGCGAGTGAGTGAAAGGCGTGGCAAGAGAGCGAGTTCGACTCGCGAACGATCGGCAAGTGAAGGACCGATCCTTTTGCGCCAGTACTGTTGCGAGACTTGTACTTGGCGGCTCACGAGCAACATATAGACTAAGGTTGCCCATCACTCCCTCGCTCTTTTTTGAAGTGAAGGCCTTTTCTATTCTCTTTCTAGTATGGTTCCTCCATAAGAACACTGAACGCCCAGCTTCGCAGAGCAGCTCTCTCCCCAACCCACAGCATAGTGTGGAATCTGGATCGTTTCATTGAGCACCATTTCATTTAGATATAAAGGTGTTCTGACTCTATTGGATCAAGTCATAACCTACGCCTTAGTATGGAGAGACCAAGCTCTATTTCAGAGATTGGACTCTCTTTACTTTGATTAGCCCCTACTAGCGTAGTATGAGTTCTACGTTACTAAACGAAGAATTGGGTGATATCAAATCCTATGTCCAAAAGTGTAGCACCATTATCTGATCAAGCTAAAGAAAGACTTCAGGCCAAATTCGATATGAAGGAAAGGTTGAAACGACAAGAAGAGCGCTTAGTGAGGAGACAGCACCGGAGGGAGGAAATTCCCGCGAATAAGGTAGTTTACTTGCTTAGTGCTTGCCCTAAGGGGATCCCCCTTTGCGCTATGTAGGTTCAACTACCCTTTGATGTGGGCCCTCTCATTCCTTCCAAATCTAAGGGTTGAGGACCTCTTCATACGAATCTTTCTATTTCCTCTTAATGCTTCGAGCCACTGTCTCTTGAAGCCTTTGTAGCTGTTCCTGGACTTTGGATAGGTTCACCAAGTGGATTTTGAAAGAAAGGTTGTTGGCAAAAGCCCGGGTTAGGTGTGAAAGGTATTCGGTTGCCACCAGCTCTTAAGCACACCCATTGGCATTGACTGCATGGGATCGAAAGATTTTCGGTTTTGTGGACGTGTCCATAACTTTATCATGGATCTAATTTGGATGAATACACGGGAAGCCCAGAGACCTCATTTGGCATTGTGCGGCTTCCTTAGTGCAAGCACTAAGTAAGCAAGCTCCCTCTCCCTATGGTCGAGCAAGTAAACTACCTTACTCTAACAAGTAGTAAACTACCCCCTTCATGCTTCAAAGGGAGTTTTCTTCATTGACCCCGGCCACGACCATCCTTAAATTGACTGAAATACATTCTTTCTTGGGGGACCACGCCCTCGGGAGAAACTAGCGATGATTGCCTCTCAATGGAATTCGTCTTCGGGGGATATTTCTTTGAGAAGAATGCAATTTCAATATAAGAATTTAGCCAGATTCAGAATCAACATTAGAGAACCAGACCTTATAGATTATCCCCCTACTCTTTCCCCTTTCTCTAATAATAAGGTAAGCTCGTTGGATCCTCCTCATCCTCGGAACTAAAAAAAAGAGTTTGAACTCTCTTCGTCTTCTTCTTTGTCTCCATTTCCAGCTTCCTCTCCTTCACCTTTTTCTTTCCCCCCCTACTTCTTGAAGGATGGTCAATTTCCATCCCCTTTATTTTACTTTCCTCCTCATCAGAAATTACTTTCATCGGTGTCGTAAGGCGACGCGATCCCGGTGTCTCGTCACTTTGACCCCCTGTTCTCTTCTCCCGTTCTTCATGTCCTAAAAAAAAAAGAATATCTATATGAAGAGAAAGCATATCAAGCCGGATTGAAGGCTTATATGTAGTACCTTCACCCGTTGTTGTCTCGGGATCTTGAGTCCTTTCCTCTCCTTGACTTGTATTAGTAGGGCGTTCTTCATCTAAAGGCTCTTCATATCATGAACTTGTCCAAGCCAAACTCTTCTTGTTGTTGCGGGAGAAGGTTCTGGTAAGCTCGTCAGGTGCTGGCGTAAGTAGTAACTCCTACCGTTGCTAAAGCTTTCTCTTTAAGGCTTTTCACTCCGATTATCGTTATTCAAGCGGTATCGCGGAGAATCTTTCCTTTCGTCCTTCTGGCAAGGGTTTGAAGAGGGGCTTGGTAGCTAGGAAAGTAAAGTCAGGAAGGAGGGCGCTGTACTATTGGGCAAGTAGCGGTTGTAGTCTCGGCTTTCTTGTAGCTTTGGGGATTTTTTTATACTACTTTAGGATTAAAAAAAGGCTTCAAGCTCAAGTGCAAGCGGAGTAAACTTGTTCAGCTTTACTGCAAGTCTAAAGAAAGGGAGGGGCAAAGTCCACTCGCTATTAGCTCGCTTAAATCTCTTCACTCGCATAGTAAACTGCGCTCGCCCTAGTAAAATCCAGATCTTGTTCCTTTGCGAGCGGAAGTCAGAACGAATACCGAGACTCCTTTCTTTTACGCCTTATTAGTTATGAAAGCGGATCGCTTTGTTTGTAATGCAAAGGAAAGAGAAGGCGGCTGTGGAGATAGAGTCTTTACGGCAAGTGAAACATTCTATCTTTGTCAGGCTTAAGGTAAAGGGAATGAGAGAAAGAATGTTCTTGTTTCCGGGCATATCGATGGGAATAAGAGCAGGCGGTAAGTGAGGCAATTCCTTCCGGTAGTGGATGCGGGTAAATCACAGTAAAATCTATCTTTTCGGAAGCGAAGTCGTAACTTATACCGTTCGAAAGGCGCCCCAGCCCTTATGGAAAAATAGATAGAACCGTTCTTTCTTTGCGGTTACGATAAGCAAGTCTATTAGTACACAACACTCGTTTATAAAAGGCGAATAACTGACTTTACTGACGAGCGTGAGAGCGATGCGCTTTGTCTTTTGGTTTTGAACTTATAAGAGCTTTTAAGTCGGAACTCAAAGCTAGTGCGTTAAGCAAGCTTGTTTGTTGTAAGGCTATCGGATTAGAGAATTCCCTCTTTTTTGCTCGCATCGTGATCGATGTAGATTCTTCCTCTCCAGAGCCCCGACCAGTCTTGACTGAAAAGCTTTCAGACCGCAAGTTATACTAGCAACTTGCTGTGTCATGTCCATTCTCGTTACACATATGATATGGTACCTCTTTATCCTGAGATCTCTTTTGCTACTGGTGCAATCACCTCTCACGAGGTTGAAGCTGAGCCAAAATCTGTCCCACTAACCTGGCGGGTGAAATGTCTGGGGTGACATGTGCATTCCGAAATATTTCCATCAGGTGGTGCTCTGAAGTTAAAAGAAGACCTAAGATCGAAATTAGGGCAGGGGCTTTGTTAAGCTGTTCGGCCGCATTCTATTCCGACCTCTGGATTGCCTACCAAATGGAGATCGAGGAAGTCAAGACCAGGCAGCCCCTTCAAAAGAGCCAGTGGGATTTCCTTTCCCAAGCACAAACAGCCACCAATTCAAAAGAATGTTTAAGACGGAAGAGCGGTTCCGGATTCTATTAATAGCTAACTAAGTCCCGATTCATCACTATCCAATTATCAAGCTCTCAAACCAGCACACTCGCTCGCCAACCGGTCGTGTCCCTTCATTCGCCCTTTACTAATAACTAAGACTAATCCGGCTCGCTTCTTCATTCCCGCCCCTCCTCAATCTCTTAAGCTTGCCCTTCAAAAGCTTGCTTGTCTTATCCTTATGATTAGTTCCCTGCATGCCCCAGGGGTTTTAGCAACTTGTTGAGTTTCAACGGCACTTTATTTACTAAAAGGGTCTTGCAACGAAAAATCTTTGACTAAAAAAGGAAAAGGCAATAATGCAACTTTTGATGTCCATTTTATTAGGGTTGCATTGAAAATTCCCGAGAAAATGAAAGTCTTCCGCTTTTCATGGTCATTTTCGTACTGAAAAGCTGTTGCATCCCAAAAAGCCCTATATTATCAAGGGGTTTATGCTAGTTTTTCTTATAAAGAAGGAAGGACGCGTGGATTTATCTGCCATGTCTGCTCGTTGTTTGCTTGCTTACCATCATCCATATGGTGGCTATATGTAAAAAATATCCATTCATTACGAAGGTTCTCTACCTTAGTAAGGATAGGTGGTGCAGGTTATAGGGTCCTTGCCAAACTCAGTCATACAAGATCTCGTCACTTTGAGCGGGTTCTTGCTATGTACACCAAGCCTCGGGGTCACAATGACTATCCATTAGAATTGTGGCTTGGCAGAGTGAGCTTTCGCTTCCTTATCTTCGAGGTTCATTATCTCCTTCCTTCCCTTCTTAAAGAGACGAAACCTTCGGATTTTAAGGTGGCTCCTGATGAATTATTTCCAACAAAAAGAGTCCGGGACTTCCTTGAGTGGTCTTTGCTCAGAAACTGGATGAAGGATTGGCTTCGGTACGTCCATTGGTACTGGAGACTGGAGTGTCGCGAATTCACCGGATGTTTCCTTAAGTGACTTCTTTTCCGCATCAGTCTATGAGAAATCATGGAGGATCAGACGCGAATCGAGTGAGCTCATTCGCTTTGGTCTTCTTTGGAAGATCTATGATTTGGTAGCAGAGAAGGGTGTAGCTTGGAGCCCGCCATGTCTTCAAGAACACCTTCCTGGATTTCGGGGATGGTTACTAGGAGGAGTCTCTGGCATGGATTTCTTAGTCGAGTCCGATGGTTTAACCGGGCAAAGGGATCATCATAAGACTTTAAGCGCACCTGGGGCCCTTAAAGCAATTAAGAAACGATACCGAATTAACTGATAAAGAGACGGAACTAACAACTGCCGTAATGAACCTAAACTAAAGATGGAAAGAGTCACTCACTGAATACCTATTTATTAAAGAAGACTGAGCTAGTCCTAAAGCCGAAAGGCGAAGGCAGCAAGGCGAAAGGAACAAGGATTGTTTGTTACACGACTTATCCATTTAACCGGCTAGCCTTGCGAACGATTTCCTTTGGTTGCTATCCCCCGCTCTTGAAGGATTGGATTTGGTAGAATCATCTGGGTTTAAAAAGCTTTTGTCCGCTTGAAAGGTTTTCGTTGTTCTTGGCTGTTTCAATCTTTCTTTTTTGGTCGAGCGAGCAAACTACCTTTCATAACCTTACTTCCCCGGCTTTCCGGTAAGGATTTCTCTTCCTTAGCGTTCACATTAAACAATTAAACCTATTCCTAAAGTGGAAGGCTTCGATCCGTATAGCGCGGGATGATGGATATCTTGAGTTAATAGAGCCAACCAAAGCTTGCTTACTTAGTGTGTAAAGATTACAGCTCCGGAAGATACCGGGCATCTGTGAAAGCGTCTGCACTCTCCTCATTCTACTCAGAAGGAGCTCCAATTCCTATTGGTTTTGGCAGAGGCAAGAAAGAAAGAAGCTAGGCTTCACCCAATCTTCCAATCAAAATCTTACGCCGAGAGGGCAAAAAGCTATAGGGAAATCGATCGATAGGATTGCATCCCTGGCCATAAACCGTAGAAACGTCCAGAAATGGTCATACAATCAATTTAGCTATCTGGACCTAGCTCGATATCAGTAGAAGATAGAGCCGCTAGCTCGACTGGGGATGGTTACGTGCTTGTCTGAGAGGAAATGGGCGGGGCAACTCGACCGTAGGGAGAGGGAGAAGCTAGTGTAGGGACGAGGGTGACCTAGTGTAGGACGAGAGTAACCTCCCCTTTTCTTCGTAACGAGTGTTCCCCGAGCAGCGGAGCATTTATGAGTGGATGTAGCTGTGATAGCTTAGAGTTTCACTGATTGGTATGCCAAAAGACTTTTTATAATATCTTATAAAAAGAGAGTTACTAAGAGTATTGCTAGAAATTATACGTAAGATAATAGAAGTCAAACTCTTTTGCAGCTCTGGAGAAGGGGTAGCAAGTCGGAGACTCCCATGGATTGATCTATAACAACTACTGTGCCCGAAGCGCCTGCATTTAGACCGGTCGCAGTTTAAGGTGAAGGTTCAATTGATCTTGCCTTGTAGGTAGGCAGCGCCTCGAGAAAGACCATAAACATAAAAAAGAGGAACTCAAGCAGAGGCTGAAAGGCCCTTTCTCTTTCCTTACCGTCTAGCGATACCATTTACATTTGTAGGAATGCATGGGACTACTTTCTATAAAGCACTTTAGGTGGCTCTACTACTTCCATAGGCGGCCGGAGGAGCTGAATAGGCGGCAGGAGGAGGAGCTGCTAGCCCAGCTGTAGACTTCAATGTAGAGGTTGGGAAACTATGTGCTGCGCATAAATCACCGAAGGATGCCATCAGACGATCAAAAGATTCAGGATCAAGCGGAGGTTTCTATTCCACTACTAGAATGGCACTAATGAAATGATGACTTTATCTTAATTAATACCTTCCCCTTTCTTTGGTAATGGCAGCCACGAGCTAAGCGAGGAAGTCTCCCTAACTCTGCAATTTCTGATTCGATCGGGGATCCTTTTACTGGTATTGATCGGAATGCTGTGGAATAACTAAGTCACTTGCTTTAGCTGCCGTAAGATATTGTAGGTACTTAAATGACCGGGTGCCATAAAATAGCATTACTTTCATATTCATATCGGGGAAAGTAGCGGGGGCAAGAACAGTGGCAAGAGGTTCTTTCTCTCCTTTTTCCCTTCTTTTCTACGGGGACGGCTAAAGCAGCAGAGAACCGACTGGCTGCGTGCATTCCCTCCACAACACCCAACGCAATCAGGATCAGGAGCTATAGCTAGGGATTCTGTGATCAACCGCTTTAACGGAGTGCCCTTACTAGGTCCGAACTCGATGATGGAATGGCTGGGCTGGGCAAGGGCTATGAACGGCGCCTGGAATCAGAGATGAACCAAAACGTCTGTCTCCCTAAGAAAGCTTGCTTGAATAAAGGCTTACAGACGTACTCAGTAAATCCTTTTTTTTACTCGCCCTTGTATTTTCTTGTTTTTTCATTCTTTCTGGTTGTGTGCTCGATCAATCACATAAAGATTCATCGATAAGTACAGGTGAAACCAACCCCCGTCATCCAGAAGAGGAAGTCGATTTCAAGTATTCTTTGGAGTAATGGCCTTCGCGCTCTATTCTAGTCTATTTCTCTTTGGGCACGACTTCCAAGGGAAGGGATTGAGGTGGGCTTTACCTTCACTTTTCTCATTGATTTGTTACTAGGTGGACTGACGACAGCAGCACTAGTTACACCTCTCTCTTAACAGCTAGGCCCTGATTCACAGCCCTAAGTGAAGGGACAATAGCGGACTTTGCCCCATGAAGTAGTTTCTTTTCTTGCATTCCGAGTCAATTCTTTTAAAAATATAAAGTCTAGCTTATTATCCGAATTTATATTCCTAAATCTGGAAGATATAATATCTATTTGGGATGAGCAGAGCCGATAGGATGAATCAAAAGAGTTCCGAGCTTACCTGATTGATAGGCCTTTGTACCGCGCACATCACTTAGATGGGCCCCGGAAAGCAACGTAGGAAAGAGCGAAGTGTGAAAATAGGAAATTAAAAAATTCAAAGGGATCAGATTAGATTCGATTTGTACTGGATCTGAAATGAATCCTGTCTATTTCTATCCTAAAACCCCTCAACGACTAGACTTCTGGGTCTTTCAGCCAACTCACTTCGGATATGGTATGGAGTATGCTAATTATTTTTGAGCGAGAGGAACATTGTTTTGAGGGAGGGAAAGCGTGGTTTTCTATTAGACAGAAGTGGCTGGCCCGCAGTCTCCTTCTCATGTACAAATCTACCCGTAGCATAGACTTGATCGATCAGCACATTTCTATCCATGTTGTAGGTTTTTCCTTTGCAGACTTTTTAATATATCAAAAAAGAATAAGGTAGGACTTTGAGGGCTTACTTTGTAGGGCTGAACAAGGAGATAGCACAACCTTGCCCGGTCTTCACACCCGTAAATTTTTTAATGAATGAATCGTATGGGTTGGATTGATACGTCTGCCTTACCAATTCGGCGGGTGCTCGGATTTTCTCATTCGAATAGAAAAGGGGTTCCAAACCTCGATTCCCTTATGTATGTAGGGCGAAGGTGCTGTAATGAACGCAGGTGGTTGGTACAATAGTATAGTAGAACGCGCCTCTTTTGCCGGATCCCACACACCACAACGTTAGATTACAGTACAGCCTGCTTCTCACATCTCTCTTGATCAGCTACTTATTCCCCTCATCCCACATGTTGAAAGAACTATCCGTTGATATCTTAGCCTATATTTAGATCAAGACTTTACTAATAAAATAAGGCTCACTTGCAGCTACTCAAAAAAAGATATGCTCGAATGCTTTTGAGCCTGGCATTTCTATACCGAGTTGTATGCATGTGAAAAGGATGAACAACCCAATAGCAATAGTCTATTACGTGAATAGAGGGGCACCACACACATTAGTGGCCAAAAGGGGAAGAAGCACACTTCTTTATTTTACCCATAAGCTAAGGCATGTGCTTCTCATTGTCCAGGCTTATGACTAACCTCATGCTCCCCGACTCTAAGGGAGAGAATGAATGCACTACTTCTCAGTGCACTTGCAGGGGTCGCTCACACACTCCTTACAAACGGATAGTATTTAGTGCAAGAATGAATTCTTCCTTTCTCTCGGGAGTGGGATGCGAATGCTAAGCCAACAAAATGAGATTCCAGGAACCTTTCTTTGTGACCTTTACCTCCCCTTACTAGATCAAATAGGGCTTATTACTGAATAACCGGGAGAGAAATGCTACTATGGGATAAAAGCTGGGCAGAGTAGAGCCTTTTTTTTTAGTACAATACCCGAAACCCTAAAACTCTTTTCCAGAGATTGAAATAAATGCATGAGCTATGGTAACCACGCCGCATCCATCGACTTTTATACGAATTTCAATTCGGAAGTTAAGAAAGCATAATTCAAGGTTTTTTAACTGAATAGCAGATTGACCCGGCTTACCATTATATTAAAAAAAATGAAAGCTGCCTGAAGTTGTATCCCGCCTTCTCTAAGAAAGCCTTAACCTTCGGCGAATAGTAATGAGTCTTCACCGGTTCGGTGGCATCTTTGTAAGGATCTTCCTTATGAATCCGGTCTTCTCTCCAGAGGGGCTGCTCAGTCGACTGGTAGAACAAGGTCCCAGGCCTCCCGGCCAACTAGGATGGGACATAAAACGTCTTCAGGTCTTGCACAACCGATATCTCCATTTTTGCCATGGATTTTGTGAGCCCATCAGGAGTGCGCATCGTCTGGACGGGAAGAATTCCATTTCGTGGAAGAAGGCCTTACTCACTTGGGGCCTTTGGACGACTAAGTCAGCTCGGCTTCTCTTTCTGAATCAGATTCACTTCCGACGTGGAGCACACTTGACCCTGCGTCACTTGATGTATCATCGAGGAATAAAAACCTCTTCTGATTCTGCGTTGCTTGCTGCATCGAGAATAGCCTCTCCTTCTGAACCTTCGTCATTCTTTGAGGAAGGAATTGCTGATGATTCCGGCCGGCTCTGTAGTTTCGAGGCTGGCTTAGATCTTTCTGCCGTTTTGGGGAACATCTTGGCCTTAACTTCTGCTTTGGTTGGCTCGGGTCGCAGGGGCAGAAGGCTGACCGACGAACCAGGGTCTAACAGGATGCGATTGACCTTGTGATTGTAAATCTCCCCGTTGGGACGATTGTGTTCAGTTGTTTTCAGCATGAGGTCGTCGTTAGTGAAGGTGACAGCAGCCGAATACTGGGCATACAGGGCCTCCTTCATGTTCACCTCAGCGAACTGGCTTTGATATTTGTCAGGATCCAGCAGCGCCTGGACAAAGGCAGTCCTGATATCGGATGACAGCATCAGGGCATCATACACGCGGCTGGAATCTTCTTCAGGTTTTAGAGGTTAGAGCAGCAGCATGTACTCTTTTGAGATAGCATTTGGTCTTAGGATTGGTACTGACCAAGTGATCAGAGGGCTCAAGGGTGCAACGTGCTAGACCTAAGACTTCAACAGGAGTTATTTATTTTCCTAATCTTTTGGGAAAACTTTTACTACTAATCCCTCTTCTGGAAAGAGAGTTCCTCTCTCCGTTACACCCATAATGGAGTACGCCCGTTCTTACCTTTGGGGAGTTAAGGTACTAAATTTTACTGGACCGCCTTACTAATAAAGGGGCTTTTCTTATGAAAGAATAAGAACTCCCCTTGAGGGGGAACTTGTTTCACGGGAGTGCCTAAAGGTGTTAAAACAACTATGTAACTTAATGAAGGACTATGGCAGAAAATCCTTAGGCGCTTTGTTGCCCTCTTGGCAGACTATGACCAATTCCAGATCATAAGGGAAAATCCGCTCTATGTGAAAAAGGTGCTTTGCATAAGGTCTAGTTCCTTGGTCACTGGATTGGCGACGGCAAGAGAAGGTGCGTGCAAGCCGTGGTGGACTGGGAGACGCCACGCAAGGTGCAGTAACTACGATTCTTCCTCGGATTTGTCATACTTTTAATTTTATTTTTATATAATAGAAAAGTATAAAAGTTCATCGGGGGCTTCTCGGGGGATCAGAAGGGCTTAAGCTGCTTTTGCCTTACCTTCTATTAGGGCGAATGAGGGGCGTGTGCAATAGTTTTCTTTCTTTCTCTCGCTCGATCGCTTCAATGCCTATAATTTGAGAGATAAGAGGAAAGCCTTCTCTCGAATTCGAAGATGTGACACAAATAATGACTCTCTTCGCCGGGATGTCAGCAGGTTAGGCAGCTGTAAGGTTTTTTTATATTCGGTGGAAGGCAGGCTGAAACTCTGCCCCAACCAAGTGAAACTAAGGGTCTGAAAGAGTTCACGATCTGATCTATGGCCGCTAAGAATGTCCATTAAAAGGAGCGGGCCGATGGGGTCGTTTTTCAAGCACGAATAGAACGATCGTGAAGGGGGTGCGCAACCTAGAGAGATGGCCGTATCTCTTTGATGAATGTGGTATCGAGGTTCGGTTCATTTGGAAAAGAGGTCAGTCTTAGGGGAGACCATGCGAATGGTTGAATTGATGACCTCGCTTCGATCTCTTCGACTGAACCTGAAGGAGACTTCGATCATTCAACTTTAGCTTCTGAAGGAACCATGTCAATGGCAGTGAATCTTCTCTTTCAGATCCTGGCCTTGGTAGAACTTGTCTTTGATTGGGATTTCGATTGAGGCCGGTTCCTCATGTGCCTAAGAAGCCGAGGCAATCTCGATTTAAGCCAATTCCAGTTTTTCCTACTAAATCTTTTTTATAGTCGATCAAAGGGGAGCATAAGCAAGTTCAGTGGTTGAAACCTCTGTAATCGATGGGAGCAAACTCATATTAGGCACTCCCGCAGCATCAACTGGTACAAGGAAGAGGCACGATAGCGAAGATCAATCCATCTCAATCTACAAAAAGCATTTCCTTGGGAGAAAGACCGCTCGCTCGAAGAAGACTCTTTTAGAGCCTGGTACAAGCTCGATTCGGCAACAAGAGTCGGTTATGGTGGTCGGCTTTCTCGTTCTTGATGAGGTAGGCTTTATAGCGGACCTGCGGGAGGATATTAAATAGATAGTTGCGCTTTCCTTCACTTATAAACTCTACGCCCATTCACTCGTGATTGTCTCCGGCGATTCACCTATTCCAGAGCAGTCTGGTGATTAGCCTATCCCGCACTACTCGAAGCCTTCGTAAACTCATTGTCGGGTTCTATCGTAGTGGAAGTTGCTGTGAGGAGATCCTTGTGCCAGTGAAGATTGCTTCCGGAAATAATAAATAAAAAAACCATTGCTTTCTTTCGGATAGGCGGAAGGATCTATGTCCATCCCCAACTTCCTTTCAATCCACATCGGCAAATTTAGGCTTTCTCTACTGGGAGTCCTCAAAGGAGGAATGGGCATACGCTGGTTCGATAAGCCAAGGAAAAACAACCAAATGAATCTACCGGTGTTAAGCATCTAACTGGCATCTTTTTCTAAAGGCTATAAAGACTTTAAAATGAATACCATTGTTCTTTCTTCGTTAGCAAAAGACGGGACTCCCCTGGCAAAGATAGGTGATAAAGTGCTAAGATAAGACGTCAACCACGGGGTTGTTGCGGTTCTAGCTCCCGGCCGATATGGGCTCCCAGAAATTGTTGTCGTTTCAGCCCGTTTCGGTTGAGCGAAGGAACTTCCTAGCTCCGCGCGACTAGCTGATTAGGCTTCCTCTAGAAACAAGTAAACCCGCTCTATGACTACCCAAGAATCCTGTTTTCATTCTTTTTTTGGCACATCCGGACGTTGGAACAAGGCTTAAAAGCGGCATACGCGGGGGTTACCCCATTTGCATTTGCACACCTCCTCCTGAATGAGTTGAGATATCTCCTTTCTTTCAGATGTGTCTACCAATGGTTGGGGACTGGGAGTGGTTTATACTTCATTACAATCATAACCGGGCCAAAGCCAATACACACGGACATCGACGGGCTAAGTGCTAATCTGTGTAACAACGGGTATAGTCGCCGGGTAAGAAAAACTGCCTTATTTGCCAGGGTTGTAGTTCGGACTTTTAGCCGTTGAGCGAGTTTAGCTATCTAAGGTATCCATTGATTTGCTTACTACGGTATCAACAACTGGAATGACAGCCGCTGAGGGCTCGGTTAAGAAGTAGAGTGATCAATATCAGATGTACTTGTTTTGGCTTTTAATTAATTTTTTAAATTCATGGGAAATCCAATTCTTTGTTAACCTCGGCGTGGATGGCTTCCTACTAAATATTCATTCATATTTTATAACCCTAATTTGAATAGAAAGATTAAGGCTCAGATTTGCCAATTGATAGAGAAGCTTGTCCCATCCCAAGCCCAATGTGATCTAAGTAAGACCCTTCGACAGGGCTTCAACGACAAGACAAATATAATTGACTAAGAATAGAAATGCAGGAAGGCTAATCTCTACTTCCTGGCCTTGCTACCACTACCCTACCGTTCAGCAGAAGATGGCCGGGCTGTTCCATTCTCAAACCATTTAGCTAGGGGCGGCACCTCACTCTTTCTTCTTTTTTTCGGTATGCGGTATGCCGCTCCACAAGCAAGGAGCATCCAGCCCATCTTCATCTTGAAAGCTTTAGATCCATCTTGAAAAGTTCTAACGTCAAGACCCCCCCTTCTCTTTTTGGAGAAGATATTTGTTTCCATGAAATCCTGCGGTCATCGGTTTTTTCAGACCAGAGAAAGTTGGACATCAAAAAGAGTTTCTAGTCGTCATGACTCCCTTTGGAAGAGAACAAGCTGCCAGTATTTGAACAGGAATAGAAGATAAGACATCTTTAACAAGTATCAATCTTACTCCAGGTGTGAGTAATCTTCCAACAAAGACTTCTATTTTCCTTCTCACTTTCGGTTCGAAATTTTATTTTAACTTTCCAGAATACAAAAGAGCACCCAGGTAAGTGATTGGGAATCCTTTTGCAAGAGATACCCGAAGTGTTTTGCATCACAATCTTCCTAGCCGCAGTAGTTTTCCTTGAGAGAAACAGAGCACTCTTAGACTTGTTAATGCGCTGACCTGATGAAGCTTCATACTTGTGAAGAAAGCCAAATAGGTTCGAGATAGATCTCTTTGAACCTTTGCAGAAAACAAGAGTCTCGTCCGCATATAATATAACAAATGAGTGATGAAGATAGATGATCTGCCACAATTGTTAAATCCCAAAAGTTCTTTTTGGAAGAGAGAAGATAAACCCCTGCTAAGTGCTTCCTCCGAAATAATGAAGAGTCTAGGGTTCCAAACCCTGACGAAGTCCTCTTGAGCCTTATAAAGTAAAGAAACCATGATCCATTGACCAATACAGAAAACTTTTTTTTTCAAACAACTTTTTATGAGTAAAATGTAAGTGTTTGAGAAACCAAACTGACCCATGACTTAAAACAGGAAATCCCATTCCAGACGATCGTATGCTTTCATCATATCAAGTTTGAAGATGATATGCCTCCATACGTGTGCCTATCAATTTTTCTCACAAATGGTTATGTTATCAGATATTAAACGATCTTTAACAAACGCACCTTGCTCTTTAGAGATTATGATAGTAAGAAGTCGACTCAGCCTGTTGGATAGGATCTTCGTGATCACCTTGTAACTAAAGTTACAAAGACTGATTGGCCTGAAATCTGAAAAGAAAGGTGGCTGGAGATTCCTTTTTCGAAATAAAGCAATTGCTGTTGCATTGATCGATCTAGGAATGATACCGCCATAAAAAAAAGAAATACAGAACAGCCGCAATCAAATCATTTTTTTTGATGTCCTATACAGTCTGGTAGAAGGTGCCCGAAAATCCATCAGGTTTTGGGGAGCTATGTGGATCTGTCAAGAGAACAGCATCTTTTATGTTTTCTTCCGTCGGAGGTGAACTTAGCATCTCATTTTCCTCAATAGTAACAAGGCTTGGGATGTCTTGTAAGAAGCTATTATCAATGGAGTTGGTTTCAGAAGATAAAACTTACTCAAAAAAACTTCCAACCAGCATCTCCAATTGCATCTTAGTCTTCGACCCATCTTCTAGCTTTATTTTCCGTGTGTCTTCTATGATTATCTTTAGCAACAGTGTGAAAGAACTTAGTGTTCTTATCACCTTCCTGGAGCCACTGAACTCTTGATTTCTGTTTCCAGAAAGTTTCCTCCATGCAAAGCAATCTGTCAAAATCTTCTCGAGCAGCAGTTAAAAAATTGAAGGTAGACTGGTCGATAATATTCTTGAGTCGTCTCTCGCCCAGAGGGAGCTTACCTAAGTTTTCATATAGAAAAAACGTCTATCTGTTCTGCGCTATTCGTTCTTCCGGTTTGTAACTTTGAAACCGGGCGGCAACTGCAAAAGCTGCTTCGGTTTGGGATTAGGAAGGGAGAAGTTTCGACGGCCCTAGCCGAATCCGTACGGCCGGCTGTATCCATCGGGCACCCTTGCCTTTTTTTTGGGGGTCCTCCTAACGCCAGCTGAAGGAGATGGGCCCAGTCCCGTAGAAGGCGAGCTCCATTGGTTGTTGAGGGCCCCGCGTTTGATTGGATGGAGACAGATATATAGAAAGTCTTCAGTGAGGGTGGTTGTAAATCACTAGGTTCAAGGAGTACTAAAAAAAGTGCTAACGGCAGTGGGACGTCTACGGATAATGAGAAGCTTAAAAAATGAAGGAAGAAAGACTTGTTGGGAGAGAAATATGCTATATAAAAGGTGCTTTCAAGCCTGGCTTTGTTGAATTGAAGGGGCCCGCCTCACCTCTCCCCTTCCCCACGAACTCCCGCTGGAATGAGTGGGCCCCGAACGATTTCTACGCTTTCCGAAAAAAATATCTAAAATCATTAAGGGGAAAATACGCCTCCACAATTGAACGAAACGTGGAGGATGTGGGTCCTTTCTCTTTTAGATCTTTGATCATATTGTTTAATTGTTCTATTTCCTTTTTGTCGATCATGAGGATATCTTTAGGCCGGTTATCGCCGCGCCTAAAGGACTCCTCAATGTATTGTTTGGTCATTAAAAAAAGAAAAAATGGCTTCATCCGCGGTGCAATTTTTCATTATATCTGGATGGCGAGATAATTCTATCTTGAAAAGAGACGCAGCCTGGTCCCGGAGTTCTCGGAGCCGAAGATCCTTCGATTCAAACTCCAGTTATCTATTATATTCTTCTTGTGTTACTTGCGATTTCAAGTTTCTTTGCACGTAGTGCCAGTAGTCTCCTTTTTTGTCCAACCGAATAAAGATTTAATCCTTGTCTTCGAGAGGTAAGGACGCTTCTAAACTTTTTTTCTGGAAACCTCAGGACGAGCAGCGGATGCTG